TACAAAACATAAATTAACCGAGTTAAAATACAAAAAGTTTAACTCAACATAAAAAGACTTATCTAAAATAATAAAATAAGCACCAAATAAATAAAAAATCAATGAAACAGCAAGAAAATACAATCTAAAAGTTTTAGAGGTTAAAATTGCCCACGACCTATAAGTATCACTAACTCCACATATTAGTATTTTAAATAAACTACTTGAGCTACACCCACAAAGAGATTAATTCAGCCTTAATTAATAATAAATTTAAAGGCACTCAATGAAGGAATAATAATAAAAATTCACGAAGATTAATGGAAGAAAAAGACAAAATACCAGCAGAAAATTGACCGTGTTGAGTAAATGAAAACAAATATAAAGAGTAGACGGCTCTTAAGACAGCCAAGAGAAACAAAACAGACTTAAGCAAGCCTCTATATGCTACCAAAGACCTGATAAGTAAAATTTCGCCCAACAAGTTTATTGATGGGGGAGCCGCCATATTTGATGAACATAGCAAAAACCACCACAAAGAAATTCTTGGAATCAAATTTAATATGCCCTTATTTAAATAAATACTACGCCTATGAGTTCGTTCATATCTTATATTTGCCAAGCAAAATAAACCTGAAGAGCACAGGCCGTGAGCCAATATTAATACTAAAGAACCATAAAATCCTAAGACATTCATAGTTAAAATACCAGATAAAGCTATCCCTATATGAGCTACAGAAGAGTAAGCAATTAACATCTTTATATCTCTCTGGCGAATACAAACCAAAGAAATAAACAAACCTCCCAATAAAGAAATTACAATAACAAATAAGTTCAGTTTAATCCCAATAGAAACAAATAACTTAAGCATTCGCAATAATCCATACCCACCTAACTTTAATATTACTCCTGCTAAAACTATGGAACCTGAAATTGGGGCCTCTACATGGGCCTTCGGTAACCATAAATGAATAAAATATATAGGAATTTTTACAAAAAAGACAGCATTGATACACATATATAAAAAGCACCCTCCAAAATCCCTAAATAAAGTAAAGACAAGCGTCCCAAAGTTTAAATAGATATAAAAAATTCCAGCCATTATAGGTAAAGAAACTAATAAAGTATAAAACAGTAAATAAAACCCCGCCTGTAATCGCTCAGGCTGGTTACCTCACCCGACAATAAGTAAAAGAGTGGGGATAAGACTGACCTCAAAAAATAAGTAAAATACAAATAAATTAAGAGTAAAAAACACCAAATAAAGCCTAAGAAAAAGAATTACCAAAGTAAATATAAAATACCGCCAATATACACCCATCTTGTATACCTCGTACCTAGCTAATGCCATTAAAAAAATAATTCAAACTCTGAGAAGTATAAAAGTGTACCTTATTAAATCATAAGAACACCCGTAACTCAGCCCAGTCATTAAAACTGAAAAATTAAATTTTAAAATAAAAATCATTCTAAGAATTCCTAAAATTAAAGATACCACTCAATAGTCCAAGCCTAGCATAACACCAAGGATTAAAAATAAAATGAAAAATAAAACTATCATAAATTGTCTAAACTTATTAAATTACCTGAGCCATGAACACGAACTATTATTACTAGTAAAGATAAGCCCAATGCACCCTCACAAACAATCATTGTCAAAAAAATTATACATATAAAAAATTCAACGCTAAAACTTAATAAATAAATAAATAATATTAAATACAAAGATAAAGCACTCGACTCAAGGCTTATTAATATTAACAAAAAATGGGTAGGCTTAACACCATAACTAATTAATCTTAGAAAAAATATGAAAATAAAAGAATATATGTAAATTATCATCAGTTTTAATAGTTTAATAAAACACTGATCTTGTAAATCAGAGATAAGAATGGCTCTTTTAAAGCTTCAGGAAAGGGTCATTTACCCTTCAATAATCTCCAAAATTATTATTTTAAAAATAAACTACTTCCTGAAATGACAGAACTCCTCTTACCTTTAAGATGAAGACTATCTGTAGCCTTCCTAATGATTACACACCCACTGGCATTGGGAGCAGTACTAATAAGGCAAGCCATCATAATTGCCCTAATCTGCAGACTTTTCAACACAACCGCATGATTCAGATATATTCTGTTTCTAGTTATAGTAGGAGGAATACTAGTTATGTTTATTTATATAACTAGAGTAGCATCAAACGAAAAGTTTAATTTACCTAAAAATAAAATACTCCCTTTAATTTTAATAATAGCTATAATCATAAATTATCAAGAAGACTTTATTAAAAACATAGATATCCATGATACCTTTACTAATACCTTTCACCTAATTAATTTAATCAAATACTATGCCTTCCCAATAAACCAAATACTTATATTTCTTATAATTTACCTACTTTTTGTTCTTATTGCCAGAGTAAAAATTGCTAAAATTAAAAATAGAACCTATCGGAAAAAATAATGATAAAACATATTAAAAAAACCCCTATTATAAGTACACTGAACTCATCATTAATGAGTCTACCAACCCCCTCAAATATCTCAAGACTTTGAAACTTCGGTAGACTACTTGGGTTATGTCTACTAATCCAAGTTTTAACCGGAATCTTTTTAGCCATACATTACTGCCCAAACACCTCTATAGCATTCAACAGACTCTCCCACATTTGCCGAGATGTAAATGCTGGATGATTAATTCGAACCCTACACTCCAATGGAGCATCATTCTTCTTTATCTGTTTATACACCCACATTGGACGAGGAATATACTACGGATCCTCCTCCCTGGTAGAAACATGAATGTCCGGGGTAACCATTTTATTTATTACAATAGCCACCGCCTTTTTAGGGTACGTCTTACCATGAGGTCAAATAAGATTTTGAGGAGCAACTGTAATTACTAACCTTTTATCAGCTATCCCATATTTAGGTAATACCATTGTTCAGTGAATCTGAGGGGGTTTCGCCGTAGACAATGCAACCCTAAATCGATTCTTCACGCTTCACTTCTTGTTACCATTTATCCTAAGAGCAATAATCATTATCCATCTAATTTTCCTCCACCAAACAGGATCAAGAAATCCATTAGGAGTTAATAGAAACATTGATAAAATTACTTTTCACCCCTACTTTACCTATAAAGACTTAATCGGGTTTGTTATCCTAACAACCATTTTAGTGATACTATCACTAAAAGCCCCCTATCTACTCAGAGACCCAGATAATTTTATTCCCGCTAACCCGCTAGTAACCCCAATTCATATTCAACCAGAATGGTACTTTTTATTTGCCTACGCCATTCTTCGTTCCATCCCTAATAAATTAGGGGGAGTAATTGCCTTAGTCATGTCAATTGCTATCCTATATACAATCCCCTTTATTAACAAAAAAATTTTCCAAAGAAACCAATTTTATCCATTAAATAAACTATTATTTTGATCATTTATTTCCAGTATTACTTTACTTACCTGAATTGGGGCACGTCCAGTAGAAGAACCTTTTATCTTAGTGGGGCAAATTCTTACCGTTGTATACTTCTTATTCTTTATAATAAATTGGGCCTGCTTTAAAGTATGAGACTACATAATGTTTAAACCCTAAGTCAATGAACTTGAATAAGTGTATACTTTGAAAGTATAAAATAGAGAAAAATCTCTATTGACTTGTACTAAATTTTATTCACTAAATCAAACATGTTAAAAAAATAAATAACCCTAAATTAAATATCAACATATTAAGAGAAATCGGCAAGTAACTTTTCCATGCTAAATACATCAGCTTGTCATAACGATAACGAGGAAGCCTCCCACGAACTCACACTCAGAGAAAAACCATAAAAAGTAACTTAAAATACAAGCTTCAGCATGAGACATTTCCACCTAGTAAAACTAAACAACTAATTAAACTTATAAAAATAATATTAGCATACTCGGATAAAAAAATTAAAGCAAATCCTCCTCTTCTATATTCAATATTAAACCCCGACACAATCTCTGATTCCCCCTCAGCAAAATCAAAAGGAGATCGATTAGTTTCAGCTAAACTAGACACAAGCCATATAACTCCTATAGGAAAAAGTATAAAAATGAACCAAGCATACTCTTGGTATTTACACAAATTAATAATTCTAAACCCCGAAATCATTAATATAAAAGACAATAGAATTAAAATTAATGAAACCTCATAAGAAATCGTCTGAGCTACTGCACGTACTCTACCTAATATTGAGTAATTAGAATTAGAAGACCAGCCTGCTATCATTACAGTATAAACCCCAAGCCTAGAAACCCTTAAAAAAAATATAAAAGATAAACTAAACCTCAATAAATAAGTAAAAAAAGGAAGCCTAACTCATAAAACTAGAGATAAAAATAAATTAATAATTGGAGAAACATAAAATAAAATGTAGTTAGATATATAACTAAAAGATTGTTCCTTTGAGAATAACTTAATAGCATCCCCAAAAGGTTGTAACAACCCATTAATCCCAAGCTTATTGGGACCTTTACGAATATGAATGTACCCTAGTACTTTCCGTTCTAACAAAGTTAAAAAAGCTACCCCAACTAAAACACAAATAACAACAATAATCCAAGAAACAAGTATTAAAAAAAAATCAACTAGTATCAAGTACTGCCTGTAAAGTAAATTACATACATAAATTCTAAATTTATTGCACTATTCTGCCAAAGCAATAATATAACTCCAAATTAAATTATTAATCTATTATTTGGTCCTTTCGTACTAAAATAAAATACTTATCATCGAGATAGAAACCGACCTGGCTCACGCCGGTCTAAACTCAGATCATGTAAAATTTTAAAAGTCGAACAGACTTAATTTTGCAGCTTCTGCACCGCAAATTAATTTTAATCCAACATCGAGGTCGCAACCCTTCTTATCGATCAGAACTCTAAAAAAAGATTACGCTGTTATCCCTAAGGTAGTTTATTCTTATAATCTAAATTTTAGGATCATCCACCCATACATTAATGTAATATTTCAAAAAAAGTTTGATAAATTTTTCTGTCACCCCAACAAAATAAACTATTTAAATTAAACTTATATAATCCTATGAACTTAACTTAAACAAAATTATAAAACTCTATAGGGTCTTCTCGTCTTCGATGAAAATTTAAGCTTTCTTACTTAAAAATAAAATTCTACACAAATCAACCAGAGACAGCTAGTTTCTCATCAAACCTTTCATTCCAGCTTTCAATTAAAAAACTAGTGATTATGCTACCTTAGCACGGTCAAAATACCGCGGCCATTTAATCCCTCATTGAGCAGGCCAGACCTTAAATTATAATCAAAAGGCCATGTTTTTAATAAACAGGTGAAAACTATATTTGCCGAGTTCCTTAAGATAACCTTACAAAATAAATATAAAAATACTCATTATTTATACTAATATTATCATTATTACATACCAATACTATTGTCAGTACAATCTCAATACCAAAGTAAATTGAATAAAAATCATCCTTAACAAATAAACCGTTATAACACAAAATAGAAACTTCTATCCCTCCCTATTATTTAAGCCTACAATATTGTACTAAATTTAAGTAAAAGCTCATCCCCTTACTTATTCCAACACTTATTCCTCATATCAAGAATTAGAAAATAAAAACCGTGTACAAAATTAAATTTTTTTCTTGAGAAACCAGATATATTTGAAATCGACTAGCATTTTACCTCTATATATACATTTAGAGTTATTTTTCAACATAAAATCCCTGTAAATATAGCTCTTCCAAATTCGGGATATTTAAATATTTAAATTAAATTAAATAATCCCTGATACACAAGGTACGGAAACCAAAACCTTCTTTCAATCTAAATCCAAACTTCTCTCTCGATACTACTATTCTATCGCAAAAAAAATTATTTCTTTTATAATCTAACCAAAAATACCTTTTATTAAACAGCCCAAAACAATAAAACCCACAATTTATAAACATCAAACTATACTATAATAATAGTACTCCTTTTAATGTAAATAAAACGCTCTATAAGCTTTAGCTTGACTTTCCAGATACACTTTCCAGTACACCTACTATGTTACGACTTATTTCACTTTAATGAAAGCGACGGGCGATATGTGCATACTTTAGAGCTTAAATCACATAAGGAAATACCTTAAATTACCATCAAATCCATCTTCAGAGTCAAATTAAAAACCCATCCGAAATTAAAACTATTGTAACCCACCTCTTCTGATATATAAGCTACATCTTGACCTGAATTCTTTCCTTATAAAAGAATCTTGAACATTAAAATTTCTTTTAAAATATTCAACCACGGCGATATATAAACTAATTAAATCAGTAAAAAAAATCGTGGATCATCGATTACAGGGCAGGTTCCTCTGAATAGACTAAAGTACCGCCACTACTTTTAATTTTCAAGAACATAACTACTACTAATTCAGCCTAAAATTTAACATTCCTCATAATAGGGTATCTAATCCTAGTCTTAAAAAAAATTTTCAAAGCCTCACTAATAAATAACTGCTAAAAAGATAAAATTTCACCTAATAATCTCTATTCTAAACTATTAATCAATAAATTTACTTAAACTGATAAATTAAACAATGGATAATTTGTGTAACCGCAACTGCTGGCACAAATTAGGTCTATCCTAATTATTATTTCCTGTATCTTGAACTCCCAAATTATAAAAAACTAATTACTGTAAATATAAATCAATAGCCAATCGATAGCTGAAACTTGTTACCGCTAAAACTTACATTTAATTGAATAATAAATATTTAACCTAAGCAAAATAACTTTGGCCCGCCGCCACAATCATGACATGTATTTAACTACCTTCCCGCAAAAAAATATGCAAGACCATAATTTTTGGTGAGTGTCGGTCCGGGGCAGGTGAGCCCGCTATTATTTTCTAATTTTAACCAGAATATAAAAATTCTTGTCAAATTACTTTAATTACTTTTTTAAATACACTTAGTTATATGACATTGTAATTATTTAAATATAATGTGAAATATAATTTACAAACCATTAATTACCATGTATAGTCAATTAATGAAAGCTTAATTACTAGTAAATAAAGTAGGTTTTTTTTTTTTTTTTTTTAATAAATTTAATTTCTTAATAAAGATTTATGTTATATATATTTATATTTATATTATATATATATATAAATGTTTATATTATTAATATATATATATATTATATATATATATATAATATATTTATATATATATATATATATATATTAATATTAAATATAATATATTGATATCTATCAAAAACAATGATTAATTAAATATTAAATATTAAATACAATATGGAACGTCCATTTATATAATATTTTAATGTTTTTCTTTTTTTTTTTCTTTTTCTAGATTGCTTTCTAAGTTTTTAATATGTTTCACTATATTTATAGTACCTTATGTATCTATAAGTTGATTTAAAATTATATTTTAAATTAAAATAATAAATATAATTATAATATTATATATTAATAACTTATTAATTAATAATTTAAATTAATTTGTAAAACATTATTAATAATGTATAACATTAAATTTTGGTATATACAAAAATCAAAAACGAAAGAGGCACCTCAATTTTTAAGAGTGGTAAATTTTCTAATAGGGCAAATTTCCGAAATTTCAAAAATTTCAGAAATTTCAAAAAATGTGCAAAAAAGGGGTCGAAAATGACAAAAAAAGGGGTCAAAATGAAAAAAAAGGGGGGGTAAAAAAATTTATGGTAAATTTTCTAATAGCAAAAAAAAAAATCCCTTGACAAAAATGTCAAAAAAATTTTCATGTCATTGGATCCCTATTTTCTAAAATGAAAAAAAACAGAGAGCCTGATTAAAGGGCCATTTTGATAGAGTGGATTATGTAAAGTTTACCTCTGTTTAACTTAAAATTGAACCAGATAAGCTTTAGATATGGGGCAAAATGGTTTGTCTCTTACACCTCAAACAGTTACAGTTTAAATGCTCCCAGATAAGCTTAGTATATGGGTAAAATTTAGGATAATTTAATTTTTAACCTCTGAAAATTTTAAAAAATCTAAAAAAAAAGTAAAATTCTGGGAGAAACCTATTATTTTGGGGTAAAAAAGGGGGGGCGGCAAAAAAAAATCAGAAAAATTTAGAAGACAACTGGTGAAAAGGTATTACAGACGTTTTTTAAAAATTGGAGAAGTTTTGGATCTGTTAGTACTCCCAGATATAGAGATCTTTTGACTAAATCTAGTAATAAAGCATTGTAAATATTTTTCACCTTTTTAAAGAAATTTAGGATCTGTTAGTACTCCCAGATACCTGATAAATCTGGTAAAACTCATTTTAATCTAACGAAAAGTCTTGAATTTTTGTTTAAATGAAAACTCCGAGTAACCTGAGGTGACAGGTAAAACTTGAAGGATTTTTAGATAAATAGCCAAGAGAAACAAAAGATTTCCAGCTACCCTGAGACGTTAGGGTAAAACTGGTTTAAGTTCTAACGAAGTCTTGAATTTTTGTTTAAATGAAAACTCCGAGTAACCTGAGGTGACAGGTAAAACTTGAAGGATTTTTAGATAAATAGCCAAGAGAAACAAAAGATTTCCAGCTACCCTGAGACGTTAGGGTAAAACTGGTTTAAGTTCTAACGAAGTCTTGAATTTTTGTTTAAATGAAAACTCCGAGTAACCTGGGGTGACAGGTAAAACTTGAAGGATTTTTAGATACTGTGAACTATTTTTAGCACACATTTTGCAGCTTTAAACTGCCCCCTGAAAATCAAACTTTCATGTACATAATATACTAAAACGTAAAAAAGATAAGCTAAAAAAGCTCTTGGGTTCATACCCCATTCATAAAGGTTATAATCCTTTTCTTTTTAATGTATCTACATAAAATAAGCTTTTCAATTCTTCTTATTTCAGGAACCCTAATAACCATCTCAGCAAGATCTTGATTCTCGGCATGAGTAGGGTTAGAAGTAAACTTGTTATCATTTATCCCATTAATCAAAAATAAAACAAGTAAACTTTCATCAGAAAGAATAATAAAATATTTCATTACACAAGCCTTAGGAAGAATAATTGTTATATTTTCTATTATTAGATCCTACATCACCCCCAATATAGTGACACTAATAACATTAGGACTTTTACTAAAGTTGGGAGCTGCTCCCCTGCACTCATGATTCCCCGAAGTAGCAGCAGGTCTAAGCTGATCTTCTATGTTTATTTTAATAACATGGCAAAAAATTGCCCCCATAGTTATAATTATATACTCAACAAACAACCAATATATTATGACAGTTTTTATTATTACTTCTTCACTAATAGGAGGATTAATAGGGATGAATCAAACAAACCTACGAAAAATTATAGCTTATTCATCAATTAACCATATAGGTTGAATACTGGCAGCTTTAATCAACTCATGAATAATTTGACTGTATTACTTTTCAGTCTACACAGTGATTAACGCCACTATTTCTTACACTTTCAACAGCTACAAAATATCCTCCGTCAACCAAATAAATAAATTACAATATTTAGAAAAATTATTTATAACAATAAATTTCCTCTCATTGGGAGGATTGCCCCCTTTCCTAGGGTTTCTGCCAAAATGATTTACTATCATAAGTCTAACTAACAACCAAGTGTTATTCTTAACAATCCCGCTAATTGTACTAACTTTAATATGTTTATTCTATTATTTACGAATAACACTAACCCACATAGTTCTAATTACAGAAAAATCAACAATAATGAATAAATACAAAATAAGCTTCAGCCTATTAATATTAAACAATATTTCCCTAGCTACTTTATTAGTAGCGCCTATTTTAATAAACATTTTTTAAGAATTTAAGTTAACAAAACTATTGACCTTCAAAGTCAAATTTAAGATATATCTTAATTCTTAAATTATAGGAATTACCCACCCTTAGACTTGCAATCTAAAATCCTTATAGACTATATAATTCTATGATAAAGGGGTCAACCCGTTCATAAATTTACAATTTACCGCTTTACTCAGCCACTTTACCGAATAAATGACTATATTCCACCAATCATAAAGATATTGGAACTCTCTATTTTATTTTTGGAGCATGATCAGGAATAGTTGGAACATCAATAAGCCTGATCATTCGAGGAGAACTTGGACACCCAGGATCATTAATTGGAAATGATCAAATTTACAACTCGATTGTAACCGCTCATGCCTTTATTATAATTTTTTTCATAGTAATACCAATTATAATCGGAGGATTTGGAAATTGATTAATTCCTCTAATAATTGGTGCCCCTGACATAGCATTCCCTCGCCTTAATAACATAAGATTTTGGTTACTACCACCCTCACTAACCTTACTTATTATAAGAAGAATCATTGATAAAGGAGCAGGGACCGGCTGAACTGTGTATCCCCCACTATCCAGAAACATTGCCCATGAGGGGGCGTCAGTGGATCTAGCAATTTTCAGGCTACACATAGCAGGAATCTCATCAATTCTAGGAGCCATTAACTTTATTTCAACCATCATCAATATACGACCAGAAGGAATAAATTTCGATAGCATACCCCTTTTTGTTTGAGCTGTAAAGATTACAGCTATTCTGTTACTATTATCATTGCCGGTATTAGCAGGGGCTATTACCATACTATTAACAGACCGAAACATCAACACATCATTTTTTGATCCTGCAGGAGGAGGTGACCCAATTCTCTATCAACACTTATTTTGATTTTTTGGGCACCCAGAGGTATACATTCTAATTCTACCAGGATTTGGTATAATCTCTCATATTATTAGTCAGGAAAGAGGTAAAAAAGAAGCATTTGGAGTCCTAGGCATAATCTACGCAATAATTGCAATCGGATTACTAGGATTCGTAGTATGAGCTCATCATATATTCACTGTAGGTATAGATGTAGATACTCGAGCCTACTTTACATCAGCCACAATAATTATTGCTGTACCAACTGGAATTAAAATCTTTAGATGACTGGCAACCTACCATGGTGCCAATATTAAATTTACCCCCTCATCACTTTGAGCCTTAGGATTTATCTTCTTATTCACTATAGGGGGGCTAACCGGAGTAGTTCTGGCTAATTCATCAATTGATATTGTACTTCATGATACTTACTACGTAGTAGCTCACTTCCACTATGTATTATCAATAGGAGCAGTATTTGCAATTATTGCGGGAATTATCCAATGATTCCCCTTATTCACAGGGTTAACAATAAACCCTAATTGACTAGTCACTCAATTTATTACAATATTTGTTGGAGTAAACTTAACCTTTTTTCCCCAACATTTCTTAGGACTAAGAGGAATGCCTCGTCGATACTCAGATTATCCTGATGCCTACATAATATGAAACACAATTTCCTCAATTGGGAGACTTGTGTCCCTTTTAAGAGTAATATTTCTAATATTCATCATATGAGAAAGATTTTTATCCAAACGATTTAATCTAACTAGACTTCACCATGTATCAAACTTAGAATGACTTCAGAGTTTCCCGCCAGCAGAGCATAGATACGCAGAGTTACCAGCAATCTCCAACTTCTAATATGGCAGAATAGTGCATTGGTCTTAAACCCCAAAAATAAAGCTTAAACTTTTTTTAGAAATTTGCACATGAAAAATACTTTCTCTCCAAGATAGAGCCTCACCCCTAATAGAACAACTAACTTTTTTCCATGACCACGCCATAATAATCCTAATTGTTATTACTGTACTCGTAGGACAAATCCTTGTATCAATATTGTTCAATAAATTCTCCAACCGATTCCTTCTGGAAGGACAGACAATTGAGTTGATCTGAACTATTTTACCAGCAATTATTCTAATTATAATTGCCCTCCCATCTCTTCGTCTATTGTATCTAATAGACGAAATATTATCCCCTACAATTACCATTAAAGTAATAGGACATCAATGATACTGATCCTATGAATATTCTGACTTTAAATCAATCGAGTTTGATTCATACATACTTCCTCAAGAAGAAACCAAGTCTATATTTCGCCTAATTGACGTCGATAATCGAATAACTGTACCATTTAACACTCCAACCCGAATTATTGTATCATCAACGGATGTAATTCACTCTTGAGCAATCCCATCACTAGGGCTAAAAATTGATGCTACCCCGGGACGCCTAAACCAATCACACTTCACAATTAGGCGAACAGGCCTATTTTTTGGACAATGCTCAGAAATCTGTGGAACTAACCATAGATTTATACCAATTGTTATTGAAAGAATCTCCCCAAATAGATTCATTACTTGAATTAATAAGCTAGATTCATCAGATGACTGAAAGAAAGTAATGGTCTCTTAAACCAACCTATAGTAAGTAACGCCTACTTCTGATGGAAAGTTTAGTTAAACTATAACATTAGCTTGTCAAGCTAAAATTATTTAAAATAAATAACTTTCCATTCCTCAAATAGCCCCAATCAGATGATTAGAAACCTTCATTATATTCACAGTAATTTTTATAAGAATCACAATAATTAATTATTACCTATTTAAACCAATACCAAAAACCAATATTAAAAATTTAAAAGACACCGCCCTACCTTCCTGAAAATGATAGCCAACCTATTTTCATCTTTCGACCCCACCACAAGACTACTCTCTCTTAATTGATTAAGAAGTCTACTTTATTTACTAGTAATTCCCCCTCTATATTGAGTAACGCCAAGACGATACTCCTTTACATGGATAAAAATTAATCAATTTATCCATTCAGAATTTAAAATTTTAATTAAACAAAATTTATACAAAGGAAGAACAATTATTTTTATATCACTTTTCTTAATAATTCTTATTAACAATTTCATAGGATTATTCCCGTACATTTTTACATGTTCAAGACACATAAATTTTGCTCTAACCTTAAGAATGCCCATATGAGTAAGGTTTATATTATTCGGTTGAATCAATAACACCATAAGAATATTTGCGCATCTCGTTCCTCAAGGGGCCCCAAATATTCTTCTCCCCTTTTTAATTATTGTAGAAAGAATTAGAAATATCATCCGACCAGGAACTCTAGCCATTCGGCTCACAGCAAACATAATTGCAGGGCACCTACTAATGACCCTACTAGGGAACTCCGGGAGAAGACTAACAATTATAGCCCTAAACATGCTAATTATTGTGCAAATTCTACTTTTATTGCTTGAATCTGCAGTCGCCATAATCCAGGCCTATGTTTTCTCAATTTTGACTACCCTGTACTCAAGAGAAGTAAACTAATGAAAAATCACCCGTTTCACCTAGTAGATAAAAGACCATGACCAATTCTAGGATCAATAAGCCTTTTCTCATTTATAATAGGACTTATTAAATGATTCCACCTAAATGAACCAACATTGCTATTACTAGCTCTTGCATCAAATAATTTAATTATATACCAATGATGACGAGATATTGTACGAGAAGGAACCTTTCAAGGACTACACACTATTAAAGTAACCGCAGGACTACGATGAGGAATGGCCCTATTCATCACTTCAGAAGTATTCTTCTTTTTAGCCTTTTTTTGAGCCTTCTTTCATGCGGCCCTAGCCCCCAATATTGAAATAGGAATAAACTGACCACCAAAGGGAATTAAAACTTTTAACCCCCTTGAAATTCCCCTACTAAATACAATTATTCTATTGACCTCAGGATTGACAATTACATGGTCCCACCATAGGCTAATAGAAAATAACTTCAAAGAAGCTAACCAAAGACTTCTAATTACTGTCATTTTAGGTGTATATTTCTCATGTCTTCAAATATTTGAGTACCTTGAAGCCCCCTTTACTATCGCTGATAGAATTTATGGGACAACATTCTTTATAACAACAGGGCTTCATGGGCTTCATGTAATAGTTGGAACTACTTTCCTCATCACCTGCCTCAAACGAATATGAAGCAACCATTTCTCAGCCACCCACCACTTCGGATTTGAAGCCGCAGCGTGATACTGACATTTTGTAGATGTTGTTTGGTTATTCCTTTACATCTCAATCTATTGATGAGGCAGATAAGCTACTTTAACTACTTATATAGTATAATCATTACATTTGATCTCCAATCAAAAAATCTTATAAAAGTATAAGTAATTAAAATAGTAACCACAATAGCCCTGACAATTATCTTAATTCTAATTATTATAATTGTATTACTAAATAGAATTTCAAAAAAAACACTTATTGACCGAGAAAAACACAGACCTTTTGAATGCGGATTTGATCCTAAAAACCTAGCCCGATTACCTTTCTCACTAAAGTTTTTCCTAATCGCTTTAATTTTTATTATTTTTGATGTAGAATTAACCCTACTAATACCACTAGTAAAAATTACTGAATCCTCCAAACTTATAGATTTTTCAATTAGAGTAACCACTTTCATTGTAATCCTCACATTTGGACTTTTTCATGAACAAAATCAAGGATCACTAAACTGAATCAATTAGGATAATAGTTAAAAATAACATTTAATTTGCATTTAAAAATTATTGGACAAACCCAATTTATCTTAAATAAGAAGCAAATTTTGCAGCTAATTTCGACCTAGCCTTAGGTTATTTTAACCCTTATTTATTAATTGAAACCAAAAAAGAGGTATACCACTGTTAATGGTACCAATGAAATCCATTCCAATTGAGCTACAAATCATAAAGCTTCTAACTTTATTTAGAGCAACCCATGTTCATAGCTCTGTATTATATATACATATATATATATTTATATAGTTTAATTAAAACATTACACTTTCATTGTAAAGTTGGGCCCCCCCCCTGTAAATGTCCAAAGATAGCATCTCCTCAGTGTCTTCAGCACCGCGCTCTATATAAGCTATTTGAACAAAATCACATAAAAAAGTAAATTCTTACGAAAACTAAGGTGACAAAACAAGCACTCAATTTACCTAAAAGCAAATTATGATTGAAAAAAATTAGCTTTAATATTAAATAAAATAAATTTTTCCTGCCATAAAATTCTATCCATCCATGATCAAGCCTTTTCCATATAATTTTACCGGTTGTAAGCGTAAAAAAATTTAGACTAACCGATAAAATAGGTAAATTTCATATACCCGAAATAAATCTTCTTGTTTTAACAAACAAAATTCTTTTCAAAAAAAAGTAAAACTTCTCTACATTAGCCTCCAGACCAAGTACTCTTCCAATTATAATTATAAAAATTGTAGCCAGCTTCATCAGGGAGGGTAAAAAAATAAAGTAAGGGGTAGAAAGGACTAACCAAGAAAAGACACTTCCCATAAAAATAACTAAAAACACTAACTTAATTATTCTTAAAAACATTCCTTTGGATGAATCTTCATCTACAGATAATAGCCTAGGCATACGAGGAAACTCTCAAAATAAGTATAATAATAAGCGCGCTCTATAAGCCACGGTAGCACCAATCCTCAAATAAAATATTGAATATTCAAACAATCTATAAATTCCCATAGAAAAGGCCTCAGCTATCAGGTCTTTAGAATAAAACCCTGATAAAAATGGAATTCCCATTAAAGCCACCCTTCTAATAATAAAACAAGTAGAAGTTAAAGTTATTTTTTGTGAAATTCCTCCTATTAAACGAATGTCTTGACTCCCATTTAAACTGTGAATAATAGCACCAGCACACATAAATAATAATGCCTTGAATAAAGCATGTATTAATAAATGAAAAAAGGCCAGACTAAAAGATCCCAGTGACAATAAAAAAATTATAAATCCTAACTGACTGAGAGTAGATAAAGCTACAATTTTCTTCAAATCATACTCCCAACTAGCCCCCAGCCCGGCCATAAGACTGGTTGCTAAGGCCAATAAAGAAAGCTGCGCTATAGCAAACTGAGAAAATTGTCTAAATCGTAACAACAAATACACCCCTGCAGTAACTAAAGTAGATGAGTGCACTAAAGAAGAAACAGGAGTAGGTGCAGCTATCGCCGCCGGCAACCAAGAAGAAAACGGAATCTGAGCCCTTTTAGTGATAGCTGCAACCACAATAAACAAACCGGCTGAACCTAAATCAAATACTCTAACATACTTAATTAAACTTCACCTACCTAAATCTATAGTAGACCCAATTAAAATTAATAAAGCGGCATCTCCTAAACGATTTAACAAAGCAGTTAGTATCCCTGCATTAAATGACTTAACATTCTGATAATAAACAACTAAAGCATACGAGACAAGTCCAAGACCATCCCAACCTAAAAGAATAGACACTAAATTAAGACTAAATACCATGAAAAATATTGAAAAAACAAATATAACTATCAAATAAATAAAACGGGAAATAGTTTCTTCGGATCTTATATATTCAGTAGTATACTCCATAATAACAGAAGAAATAAAAAACACGAATCTCATAAAAGTTAAAGAAACTCAATCAAACAACAT